TAGTCAATGATCCAATCAGAGGAATAATTGGAACGGTTGTCTCGAACTGCTTCATAGCATTATCGATTAAAAATGCATTTTCTAGCATTTGACTCCGCACCACAAAAGTATTTAGTCGCCCCCTGGAAAGATAGCCCAGAAAGTCGATATAATCTTTGTATAAGTGGTTTATATGAATCCTTCCGGGTTGAGACCACACGTGAAAATGCCATTGCCATAAATTGACAAGGTAATATTTCCATTTATTCATCAGAAGAGGCATATCTTTTGAAGCCAGAACGGATTTTCCTTGATATCTAACATAATGCATGATAGGATGCTTGAACAACCATAAGTAGTCCTGAAAATCATTAACAAAGACTTGGACAAGATCTTCTACTTTTCCATAAAAAGAAATTCGCTCAAAAAGGAGTCCTGAAGATGTTGATCGTAAATGAGAAGATTGGTTACGGAGAAAAAAGAAGATTGATTCATATTCATATACATGAGAATTATATAGGAACAAGAAAAATCTTGGATTACTTGTTGAAAAAATGGAATTTGATTTCTTTGGAGTAATAAGACTATTCAAATTAAAATACTCATGAAGAAAGAATCGCAATAAATGTAAAGAAGAGGCATCTTTTACCCAATAGCGAAAGGTTCGAACCAAGATTTCCGGGCGAATGGGGTAGGGTATTAGTACATCTAAGACATAGTGTAAATGTGAGAAATTGTTCTCGAAAAAAGGAAATATTGAATGAATTGATTGGAAATTATGAGATTTCGCCATTTCTTTTTCTTTCCCTTCTAAGAAAGCTACTAATCGTAGGGAAAATGGAATTTCCACAATGACTGAAAATCCCTCCGATATCATTTGCGAATAAAATTTATTGTTGTGTCCAATAAAGTGATTTGGATTAGAACCCTTAGCATAAATACTCAAATGAATCCGTTGATACGTCCGACTAATTAAACGTTTCACACTGAGGGAACTAGATTTATTGTCATAACCCCCATTTTCCAACGGAATCGTCGATCTATTTAAACCGTGATCATGAGCAAGTGCATAAATAGACTCTCGAAAAAGAAGTGGGTATAGGAAGTTGTGTTGCTGAGATCTATCTAGTTCTAAATGGATTTGATATTCTTTCATTTGAAATTAGATTGCAACAAAAGGTAAGGTATTTATTGGATTATCAAATGATACATAGTGCGATACAGTCAAAACAAAGTATTGTAGTAAAAAAAAAAATGGATACCTTGGAAACGGGTAAACTCATTACCGGATTCTCGATTTTCTCATTTTTGAATTGGTTTATGTTTGTTATAGTATAAATAGGTGGTTAGAAATCCTTTATTTTTGCAATCCAACCGCTCTTTTGATTTTGGAAAACAAAATATCTTTATCAATATACTGCTTCTTCTACACATTCATCTCCAACCCATAATAGGGACAAACTCATAGTTAGGACTCATTAAAAAAATCGCTAATCGACTCACGGAAAACCCCTTCCCCGCATTAGGAACTAATATCTTTTTAACGTTTAATTAGATCGGGGAATTATTCAAATTCAATTCAGAAGAGAAGCTCGTTCCTTTTTATTTCCCGAGAATTGGAACCATAAGGCTCTATCCATTTATTCACTCGACCCAACTTTGAATTCAATTTTTTGTTCTGCGCCAACAATTCAAACCCTATTTTGAAGCCATTGAATCAGAATAAAGTATTCTCAAAATTTTCCATTGATACGACATGCTGGTTTTTCCATTCATTCCTTTCAGGATCAGTCGTGGTCTTACAAACTCTCCCGATGGTATGGATGAATCCTTTGTTTCATATAAATGTGTAAAAGATGCTAGCCGCACTTAAAAGCCGAGTACTCTACCGTTGAGTTAGCAACCCGAATAATTCGAATGGGTGGATACAATCGGAATAAAAAAGAAATAAAAGAAAAGAAATGAAATTGCACAACGGAATCAAAATATTAAATTAGCAAGAAATCGACTAACAAAATTTAGAATCGATTGGGAACATAAAAAAAAACTTCTTGTATAACAGCGAATCCAGCGAACCCATTACTTTAATTTTGAATGAAGTAAAGAAAAAAACCAAACCTCTGTTACGGAGATAAATAGGTACGGAGATAAATGGATCCGTTTATCCTTATCCACGATCGAATTATAGTTGTTCGATACGCTGCTGTCAATATGATGGTGAATGTTGAATATTAATGTTAAGAAAAGAATCTAAAAAAATAAAATAGCGAAAACAAAAAGAATGAATTTATTAATTTAATTAAAATAAAAAATTTAATTAAAATAAAAAAAAATTAGAAAATGAAATAAATAAATAATATAGAAAAGAAATAATTTAGAAATACTTAAAAAAAAAATCGAAAAGAAAAAGAAAGAACTTGCGTTAGATTTGCACTACATATTTACTATACATAAATACAAATGGATACATAGCTATAGCTGAAAGAATAAAAAAAAAAAAAAAGAAATCTCGGGTTGACATTGATTCAATCAATCAATATAAGTAAAATAAACAAGTTGAATCCCTTGTTTTGTGATTTGTTAATAGATTTACAACGACAAACTATAAAACGCCCCGTTTCGATTGCGAGTAATGTAAATTTTCGATTTCTCGATCCAATTGGTTCGTTGTATTCGTTTGATCTTTTTTATATGCATCTTATATCAATAAAATTGATTTTTGTTCTTCTGCTTATTTTTTTTGTCCTTATACTTACAGAACATGATACTTTATGGGAGCAATATTAAATAGGAATAAAAAGTAGGTATGAATAGAACAAAAAAGGGGGGAGTAGTAAAGAAAAAGTTATACAAAACTATATAGGAGTCATCCACACCCTCTTTTTTTATTCTATACCCTCGATGCAATTTCGTTTAATTAAGATGAAGTTCCTTAAAAACCCCAGCCTTCTTTGAAATATCATGAACCGTTCCTGTAGGTTGAGCGCCCTTGTCAAGGAAATCTAAAATGGCAGGAAGATTTAAATGGGTTTGATTATTTATCGGATCATAAAAACCCACTTTCCGAAGATCTCTTCCCTCTCTTCGGGATCGAGCATCGATTGCAACGATTCGATAAACAGCTCATTGGGATAGATGTAGATGAACAATACCCCCCCCTAGAAACGTATAAGAAGTTTTCTCCTCGTACGGCTCGAGAAAAAATGATTAGAAATTGTGTGATTTAAGTCCTTCTTTTTCGAAAAAAAAAAAGCATTCGTACTCTCATAACTCAAGTTGGATAACTTTTAAATAGCCCAAAAGAAAATCTTTAGGGATTTCTTTTTTTGAGTGGTCTCTAACCCCTTTTTTTTTGTCTCGTTTCGAATCGATTTTTTGATTCTTAATTCCCATTCTGATCTAATTGTTGAGACAATTGAAACGGTATTTCCTTGTTCCAGGATCCTTTTTATCTTTGCCTTGAATCATTGGGTTTAGACATTACTTCGGTGATCTTTCGTTTTCAAAAATGGCGGCAACACACCCCTTTTTGCGATTTTTTTCTATCAAAGAATCATACGAACAATTGATTCCTGCATGATACACTTTTCATCGAAAGAGTTTTACCAATTCCAACAAATTGTCGTTTTTGATTTCAAAATTGCTCGAATCGGATTCTTTCGATTTATATATCGAAAATATACTTACGAAGTTTGTTACAACTTATTGATTGGTATTAACCCTAGATCCTTGCCCCTGCGAAATGAACAAATACTTTCTACTCAAGCTCCATCATGTCCTATTTACACTACACCCCAACAAAAAACAAGAATTCTAGTAGAACAGAACAAAGTATGTCGAGCCAAGAGCCCATTCATTTTTAGATAATCTACAATCTAAAATGGCGGATAAAAAAAAAATCCACAGCGGATCGTGTCCTTCAAGTCGCACGTTGCTTTCTACCACATCGTTTCAAACGAAGTTTTACCATAACATTTTTCTAGTTTTGAACCGGTATGTAATTGATTCAATTATGGAATCATGAATAGTCATTGCTTCGGTCAATACCCAGTCCTTTTTCCTTCGATATGAAAGGAATAGTTAGTTAATTTATGAGGAAGAAGCCTCAGTAAGAATTTAATTTCACCCTCTATTTTAATTTTATTGCATGAATGCAATATTTCTTTTTATTTCTAAATAAAACAAAAAAGAACACGAATAAAAATAAAAAGAAAATAAAGTAAAAAGTAAATATAGAGGATGAAGATATATGAATGGACCCCGTCTCAATTATTAATTATGATTAAATACATTTCCAATTATTAATTAAAGCCAAACATCAAATACCTCCAGCTCAAAGAAAATTCACCCATATGAAACTCGATTGATTATGAGATCTTACATCGCTCACTAACTCGTATGGACCCCACTCCCAATTCATTCTGGGGGATGATTAATCATAAATAAAAATAGGATCCTATTTGATACGGGATGCTAGACTCTTTTGTATAGATAAAAAGACAAAAGGGTCCAGATTACATCATTCTTTACTATAATTGTTCTTTTACCCTAAACCGGTCTTAGAAACTTAATTCCATTGATTGAATTCAAACAGTACCACGAATACCCTCTTGTTTAGATTTCAAGAAATGAAATAAAAAATCGGGGCTGTCTTATTAAAAAAAAATATAAGAAAGATAGAGAGAAAGATAGAGGTTTTTGCATTTCGATTTAGAATGTATCCTTGCAAATTCACGGAGGTAGGGTATGTAAGGATTTTTTAAGCCACTCACTTCCATATCAAAGTGAAAGGGAGGGGGAGGGCCCATCCGACTTTTTTTGAATTCAAACTCTTGTGATCTATGTTGCCATCTTACTTGGATCACAAATGGATTCCGTTTTATTTTCGTATTATTTGAACTCGATTCAATTTATGAAAAAACATCTTATTCAGATTATTCAGAGAAGAGTTTTGAAAATTAGAAACAAGAAGTCCATTTTATCAAAAATTAGACTCTTAAAAAAATTATACTCTGAAAGAGAGGTTGCTCAAAAAAGTAATTTGGAGTCTGATATTCGGATATATATAAGAGGTCGCTCTGGGACGGAAGGATTCGAACCTCCGAATAGCGGGACCAAAACCCGTTGCCTTACCGCTTGGCCACGCCCCATTTGAATTTCTTTTCTATTCGATACTAATAAACACTAATATTGGTTGTTCGTCAATTCCCGGCCAAATCTCTACGGAATAAAGTAGATTCTTTTTTTAAGATTTTGACACAAGTAGATGCAGAATTAAACTCCATTTATTGATCATTACATAGAATTCAATTAAGATATTGTATGAAAGTATGATTTCTTCTATTCTCTTGTGAGAATTGAAGGATTTTTGTTTTGATTGGTTCGGTTCAAAGAAGTATTTTTTTTTGTCTACCTTACTTTCTTTTCGTCATTTTTAGCTTATATCAATAACATATTTTTAACTCAATCAAAATACAATTATCTCCAAGAACAAAATGTTTGTTATGCTTAATACCTTTAGTTTGATCTATATCTTTCTTAATTCTGCCCTTTATTCGAGTAGTTTTTTATTCGGCAAATTACCCGAGGCGTACGCTTTTTTGAATCCAATTGTAGATGTTATGCCAGTAATACCTCTTCTCTTTTTTCTCTTAGCCTTTGTTTGGCAAGCTGCTGTAAGTTTTCGATAAGATCGTTAATAGTGTCCGAGAAAAATTCATGATTTATTCAAGCTCGAGAAAAAAAAATTCTAACAATTGATAAGACCAGATGAGTCTTCCAATTTGAATGAACCCTCAAGTAAAACAGTAAAATTCTTGGGCAGACACGATAAATTTAGATTTCCCCATTTCACGATTCTGACCCTTTTTTTTTTCACTGAAAGAACCTATTAGAGTCCGCCACAATATCGAAGTCGAATTGTGTTAATTTCGAAAAATAAAAACTCTTTTGTATTTCTATCAATTTGAAAAACCGTTTCATTTCTTGGTGTCAAAATAGGATATGTAGTATAAAAATAGAGAATCTATTCTCTTTCCCCCCCCCCAAAAAAAAATTTGGAGATTGTGTAATGCTTACTCTCAAACTCTTTGTTTACACCGTAGTTATATTCTTTGTTTCTCTCTTCATCTTCGGGTTCCTATCTAATGATCCAGGGCGTAATCCTGGACGTGAAGACTAAAAAATAAGAAATTTTTCTTTACTTTATTCTTAGAAATGTTTTTAGGATTTGATTTTATCTATTCTACATCTTTAACTAGTCAAATAAAAAAAGCAAAAGGGTTCGCTAAATTCGAATTTGAAAGATACCCAGTCAGCGACGGAAACGGAAAGAGAGGGATTCGAACCCTCGGTACGAATAGCCCGTACAACGGATTAGCAATCCGACGCTTTAATCCACTCAGCCATCTCTCCTAATTGAAAAAAAAAAATAATAATAATTACTATGTTACATTACACAAAAGATAATGCTTGAAAAAAAGGCCCTTCTTTACTTTAACTTTATTATATAGCTTATATATTTTTTTATTGTATTTTGTGTATTGTATTATACAGATGGATACAACTTTTATCAGGAATTCCATTTTTTATTTCTATAAAATTAAAATAAAGAATGGCCTCGAAAGAGATATCTCGAATCAAAATAGAAAAAAATAAAGAATATCTCTTTACAAAATTACAAAAGGCCTTTTTTTTTTATTTTCACGGCCTGGTCTGGTCAGTACCCAGCCGGGCCTTTTTTTGTTCCAATGAACCATACCGCAAAATCATAAAAAAAATGATTTAGATGGAATCAAAGTGTCATTTCTTATTCTTTATTATTCTTTTGTTTCTTCTTCTTTTTTTTTATTTAATTTACTTTTACTGGATACTCGAAAAAAGGGAAAAACAGAACGATGTATTTTTTTTTGCACAATGCATTTTATGTTATGGCTTAAATTGTTTTGTCGAGCCGTATCTGTCAAAACTCCTTCAAGAACCAAATTTGTTATTTTATTTAGTTATTCAATTTCGTTTTTTATTTTTAAACAAAATAAGTCCTCTTTTCCTAATTTCATTAGGACTCCTAACAAACACGTCAATACTCTAAGCTCTAATTTGCATTTCATGATTTTTTTTATTTCTGTCCTATATTGATTACGTCCGATTCCCTTGTTCGACAAAAGTCCCATTTCTATACAATAATCGTATTGTAGCGGGTATAGTTTAGTGGTAAAAGTGCGATTCGTTCTATTAATCCTCTTAATAGTTAAGGGGTTCTTCAGTTTCATTCATATTCTGATCAAAAACTTGATTTCTTAAAAGGATTTCATTTGAATCCTTTACCTCTAAATGAAAGATTCGAGGAAGAATATCCATTCTCGTGATTTGTATCCAAGGGTCAATTAGAAATTTCAAATTTTGATTATGAAATTACGAAACATAATTTTTGTGAATTTGGAATTGGATCAATCTTTCCAATTGAATAAGTATAAGTAAGGGATCCATGGATAAAGATAGAAAAGTCTATTTCCAATCGTA